AATAAATATTTGCGAACAATGCGGATATCATTTGAAAATGAGTAGTTCAGATAGAATCGAACTTTCGATTGATCCGGGTACGTGGGATCCTGTGGATGAAGACATGGTCTCTATGGATCCTATTGAATTTCATTCGGGGGAGGAACCTTATAAAGAGCGTATTGATTTTTATCAAAGAAAGACAGGATTAACTGAGGCTGTTCAAACAGGCACAGGTCAACTAAACGGTATTCCCGTAGCAATTGGGGTTATGGATTTTCAGTTTATGGGGGGTAGTATGGGATCCGTAGTAGGTGAGAAAATTACCCGTTTGATCGAATATGCCACCAATGAATTTCTACCTCTTATTCTAGTGTGTTCTTCCGGAGGAGCACGCATGCAAGAAGGAAGTTTGAGCTTGATGCAAATGGCTAAAATATCTTCTGCTTTATATGATTATCAATCAAATAAAAAGTTATTTTATGTATCAATCCTTACATCTCCTACTACTGGTGGGGTGACAGCAAGTTTTGGTATGTTGGGAGATATCATTATTGCCGAACCCAATTCCTACATTGCATTTGCGGGTAAAAGGGTAATTGAACAAACATTGAAAAAGACAGTACCTGAAGGTTCACAAGCGGCTGAATATTTATTCCATAAGGGCTTATTCGATCCAATCGTACCACGTAATACTTTAAAGGGTGTTCTGAGTGAGTTATTTCAGCTTCACGCTTTCTTTCCTTTGAATCCAAAAAAAATCAAGTAGAGCCTTAAGTTCAATTATTTTATTTGTGTCAAACAAGTAGTTATTTTATCGGAATTAAAGTAAAAATCAGAAAAATGGAGTTTTCTTTAGTGACATAAGATCGAATTGTAGAAAGAATCAAAGGTTATGAATAGTTCTTTTTTTTTCTCGAGATCTTTTTTTTTTACCCATATTCCTGATTACTAATCAGGAGGCCTCTATCGACAAGATAAAAGCACGAAATCTTCCTTCCACGAAATTAGGCAAGGCAAATAAAAAAAATTTCATGTTCCCTTCTTATTCTTATGTATATATAACTTAACTATAGAAAATATAAGAGAAAATATAAGGAAATATAGATTCGAAATATAGAGTCTTGCATCTTTCTATATCTACCGAGAATCCCCATTTTTACTAAGAATCCCTCTTAGAGAGGACGAATTTTTCGGGAATTAAAACTCTTTCTTTATTCAATTTTAGTATTAAAATGGAAATTAGAAGATAAAAACAGGAGAAGAAGAATAATAAAAGAAGAATAATAAAGTGGATTATCATCCATATATTATATGTAGAAAGATGGATAAGTACATTTATTTAGTTCTATATTCCTTATTCCTTGCACTTATTCTATATTTATACTCACTTATTATATATACTCACTTAGATATACTTAGTATAATTATATACGAATTCTATACTAATTATTATAAAATATCTTTATAACAATAACAGGTACAAATATTAATACAAATATTAAATCGAGGTACCCATTCTATGATAACTCTTAACTTACCCTCTATTTTGGTGCCTTTAGTGGGCCTAGTATTTCCGGCAATTGCAATGGCTTCTTTATTTCTTCATGTTCAAAAAAACAAGATTTTTTAGATCCGATGGAACCACATCTCATTCATTCTTCTTTTTTTCAAGACTTAGACTTGGATCATAACACAGATATCCATTGAGTGGAATATGGTATAACATGTGGCTTCCTCAGAACATAAACATAAATGAAAGAGCTCTTACGTATGGTATGTGGAAACATGATATATGGGTAAATAAATTATAGCTATTTTAAAATGGATCAGGATCATCGGATGTCTGAAATGGAAATCTATATGTATGTAGATATCTATAGGGGATCATATGAGGGGGATGTTATTATTTTAGATTTAACCAATTCGATGAATTACGCCTAAAGGTTCACATCAGAATAGTGCTAGTTGATGAGAGTTACTTCGGAAACAAAAATAATAAAGTCAAATTCATTTGGGTTATTCTCTCAATTACAATAAAATGCAACTGGATCTAGTATGAGTTGGCGATCAGAACGTATATGGATAGAACTTATAACGGGGTCTCGAAAAACAAGTAATTTCTGCTGGGCCTTTCTCCTTTTTTTAGGTTCATTAGGGTTCTTATTGGTTGGAACTTCCAGTTATCTTGGTAGGAATTTGATATCTTTATTTCCGTCTCAGGAAATAATTTTTTTTCCACAAGGGATCGTGATGTCTTTCTATGGGATTGCCGGTCTCTTTATTAGCTCCTATTTGTGGTGCACAATTTCGTGGAATGTAGGTAGTGGTTATGATCGATTCGATAGAAAAGAAGGAATAGTGTGTATTTTTCGTTGGGGATTTCCTGGAAAAAATCGCCGGATCTTCCTCCGATTACTTATGAAAGATATTCAGTCCATCAGAATAGCAGTTAAAGAGGATATTTATGCCCGTCGTATCCTTGTCCTTTATATGGAAATCAGAGGCCAGGGGGCCATTC